GATTCAACGTTGATCAGCCCTTAGCAATAACAAGCACGCTAACTTCCCCACCCCCCATAAACGAGCCCAACCCCGCCTCAACTGTAAATCCCAGCAACCCTTTATTTCTTAATCCAGTCAAAACATAAACAAACGAAATGTCACTACTCACAAAGTAAAAATCAAACGTCAACCTAGACAAGTTTTTTATTAAAATAGAGAAATAATTATAGTCAAACTACCTAAATACAGCATTATAAACCTTTTCAACAACACTCCTCTTTATAAAATAACCTCTTGTTTTCAGCTCTTAAGCTGGAAAACAAGAATGTCCCAGATTATGGAGGCTCACCTCAGAACGGTAACTTTAAGTAGACAACCCTTAGATTTCAAGAGTACTACCCCAGCCGAAGGGCCCAAACTTTAAAAAATTACCACTTAAATTCTGTACAGCTTTCAATAATTTGGTATTTAGCTAAAACTTTCAAGAGTTACCAACCCGTAACAAGCTACTTTAGGTAGGATAAAATAAAAGAAAAACTCTGCTCCGCGAGAGCATCCACAATATAACACTTACCCTTTTGTCACTCACCAACACAACGAGGGGGCAATTATTCTTCTTATATAAAGTGTATCGACACAACCAGAAGCTTTATGACAGTTTGTTTAAAAAGCCTTTATGTTTAAATTTATAGCAGCATACGGCCTATGAGGAATACCAAAAATAAAGCGAGAATAAAATACTTGCCAAAAGCTAACATACTGAGAATTATAAAAACGCAAAATCAAAAACTTAACCCCCAGGGCAGGAAAACTTAGATATAGAAGTTCTCAAAATCAGCCAAATTTTAAAGAGTTAAATTTCACTAACCTCTTGTATTAAACTATAAACCTCTCTTAAACCAATTAAGATCACCTAAAAAGTAAAAAATTAACTCTTACCATTTTGGTGATGAAAAAAATAAAAAATAATAAACCACACCAAAATTAACTATACTTACTAATTTTCATGTTAAACCAAAAATATTGCCCAGGACAGGGGCCAACTAGGGCCCCTCTGCCTAAAATATTATTACTCAGAATCAGAACATAATATCAGCTGTAAAAAAAATTATTGCCCGTCCCCAATTTTATTAGCTACACACAGCTAAAATATCTAAAAATTATAAAACACAAGATAAAATTTTTTCAACTCATAAAAATTCCAAAACCGAAAATTTTTATCTAACACCAGATCAAGGCACTAAATTTCTAACCATTAGTAACTCCCAAAAATTTACCTATTTTTGTACCTTTAAGAGCACCTAAACCCCGACCATCAGAAAAATTTTCTCGAGTATGGATGACTAGGCGGTAAAATATAAAATTAGCAAAATTTTAAGACAGAGGCATCCACCCCAACCCACACACTCACAATTGAATAGGAACTACCAATGTTTTTGTGGTGTAACTCATAAACCCAAAGTAATATCACCAAAAAGTTTATATAAAACTACCTTTGGAATACAATCCTACCAGCCTTTAACTTACTTTACCAGTTACTATAATTATCCTTATTAAACATTCCACACCTTAAATCTACACTATATTCATGAATAGATACCAACCCACGTTACAACCAAAACAAAAAGAAAAGACCCGAACAACACCCCGCAGAGTCGAGATTATAGGCCAGTTCAAGAACCTAATAGCAGACAACCACCAATCGCCCCTTATGGCCGCCATAAGACTCTCATAACAATTCATTAACCCGGAAGAACCTAGACAAAAATAGATAAACAAGATGTCACCGCTCAAAAAATAAAAATCCAATAACAACCTAGTTTTACCCCTTTATTAAGGTTAGGAATAACCATAACCAAACCATCTAAACGCAAAGTTAGGAATACCCCCACCCAACGAACTTTCAACATTTCATTTTTATTAAACCTAGAAGCACAAACCCTAGCCAGCATAGAACTAAATCTATTCATATTGATAATATTACCTATGCGTTAAATAAAACTACACCATTACTTTAAAACACATCAAAACAAAAAAAGGTCCTTCTTACTTTACAAAATTATAATACCTAATCCTAAGAATACCTTCAAATTCTCAACCAGTAATCTCTTAAAATTGAATTACGTAAATTTAATAACACAAGCCTGTAACTAAAAAAAACATGCCAAGCCCAAATAATGAAGTAAACAATACCCCAACCACGAATCAACTTAGTTTTGATGACGAGACCCATTTTACCAATCAATATAAGGAAAAATAATGGATGCACCAGCTTCTAATCATACACAAATAGTAATATAAACTCAATAAAGAGCCCACCACTAGTAACCTCAGCAACACACACCAATCGGGCAACAACGCTAAAAAAACAGACCACTTCATAGCAAATCCAATAGTAGGGGGCATTCCTGCTATACCGACTAAAAACCTTCTCATTAGTAGCAGAACTCCAATGCTAACCGGGCTAAACCTACCCCCTAATCTTTGGTATCCCTCTAGATTTATATAGCTTAGTAAGATAAAAAACACTCCGGTTAAAAGAGAATATAGAAGAAAATAACAAACTCCCCTAAAAGGGCTACAAAGACTTCCCGCAACCAATCAACCCCTATGACCAATAGAGGAATAGGCTATCAAAACGCGAAACTGAGTCTGCAAAAACCCCCCGGCCCCGCCGATTAAACCCCCTAAGCCGGCCATTAATATTACAAAGTTGACTATAACCCCATTTATAAGCCTACCCAAAACCACTAAAGGAACCAACTTTTGTCAAACCCTTAACACAAGGCAGCTAATCCACCTTAGCCCACTTATTACCCCCGGAATTCAAAAATGAAAAGGCACTAAACCCATCTTCACAATCAAACCCCCCATTAATATTATAAACGGCAGTCTATTAACCTCATTCTTTGTTAACAAAAAACCAAACCCACAACACCCTATAATAGCCCCAAGCAGCAATACCATGGAACCAATCGACTGAACAATATAATATTTAATAACCGCTTCCATTTCTTTTGAAGAACCAATCCCACAAAAAAAAGGCACCACCGCAAATAAATTAACCTCCAACCCAAACCACACACCTACTCAATCTCTTCTAGAAATACTCAACAATCTACCCCATATAAAAACAAAAATAAATAAGTAAAAACTCACACTTAACTTTTTTAAAAAAATAAAGAAATAGACAGAGTCGAACTGCCTGAATACAGGATTAGAAATCCCCCTTCGATACCACCTTTCTCAACACTTTAACTTTCGAGACATGATTGCCAACCAGACCTCCATGATCGCAATACCGAAATTAAAAATACATAAAATTTGCCTTGCCCTTAAGGCCAACGCACACGATTTGATTTCGCTTTAAAGGATAAACAAAAAATTTGTAATATAGAGACATAAAACAAAGTCTTATTTTAAAAGCATCATCTCTTGTATGTGAGTTAAAATGACGACCCTTTTTATATTGGTAAAGACTACAGCCTTAAGCTAAACTCATAACGACACACAGCCCTCAACCACAACAAACCTCAATTTTACTATTTTAAGTATACATAAAACCCCCCTCTTACAGTAGAGCCCTAAGGGTCTAAAATCACGAAAGCATCACACACCTTAGCTAACGTAGCAACTCCAGTTTTGCAAACCGACATTATAAATTAACTATAAAGTGATACCAGCAAGTTATTCTAACTCAGTATAGCCTGAATTAACACTAAACAAAATTACTATTTACTTTAGCATAATAAATGACACACCTAGAAAAACTAAAACAATCGGAAGTAAATATTTTCATGTCAACATTATCAACAAGTCATACCGAAAGCGAGGCAACCCACCACGGCAAAGAACCACAAATCTTCTTATTCCCAGCACTAATATAACTGAAAAAAACACACCTCTGCCAACACCCCCGAAATAGATTACCCCAGTTATTACTCCCATAAACAAAATCATTCTATATTCCGCAATAAAAATCATCGCAAACCCTACCCCCCCGTATTCAACATTAAACCCAGAAACCAACTCCGACTCACCTTCAACAAAATCAAACGGGGCCCGATTAGTTTCCGCTAATAACCTTAAAGCTCACATAAAAAACATAGGAGTAAAAACGAAAAATCCCCAAAGCCCCACTTTATTAAAAACCCCTATTCTGAATCTTTCAATACATAACATACTGACTAAAATAATTATTACTATTACCACCTCATAGGAAATAAATTGCGCAACAGCCCGGACACACCCCAAATATGCATACTTAGAATTAGACGCTCAACCCACAGCAATAACCCCGTAAACCCCCCTAGAAGAAATACATACAAATAAAAGAAATCTCCATAAATAATAAACTCTTCTAAAAAGTACAGGATATAATACTCAGACGCCAATACATAGAACCAATATTAAACTCGGGCCCACTATGAAAGCAAACTTATTTGATCTATGGGGCAATAAAAACTCCTTCAAGAATAACTTCATAGCATCTGCAATAGGTTGAGGAACGCCCTTATAACCAACCTTATTTGGCCCTAACCGCATTTGAAAATACCCTAAGAACTTACGCTCCAGCAGCGTAAAAAACGCAACCCCCCCCATAACCACAAGAAAAGTAACTACAAAAGAGACAAATCCATATCAAATTATAAGAGTAACAACAACCACACTCAACGCCACACCCAACATCCTAATAATAAAAATACAATACAATGCTCCAACATATAACTCAAGCCAAAACTAAATCCAGTATAAGTGAGCTGTGTACCAAATAAAAACAAAACGCAATATACGCCTTTTTCTTAACAGTTTAATTTTTTTCAACCCACATTAACAAGACAAGCCGCTACAGTGTAAGACTTTACTCCAAACATTAACTTACCCGGTAAGTCTAAAGTTTACATACGGGCGTAAAAGCTAAACCAAAAACGTCTTAGTATATTGACCCTATACTAAAAATTAAAACCACCCAAGAACCAAGTTACTTTACCTTTAATTCTACTAAAAAACACGAAACGCTGGGATCCATCAAACCCTCATCTGGACTCACTATTAAATCACAATAAAACATTATTTAAGCACACAACATACGACAAAATCTAAATCTATGAATTATTATAACCTTAACCACCGATAAAATCTAAACTACTAATTGCAACCAACCTATTAATACCGCGAATTGTATCTTACGACAACAAAAAAAGATAAGATAAAAACAGCATTAGCGAAAATAAAAAACAACGCCTCACAGTCCCCCACATAAGGCTCAGAACTATTTTATTAAGAGCCAACACATAGTCGAATAATCTCAAGCCCCCAAAAACACCCTCGTTTCACCCTAAATCTACAACTTTATAAGAATCGCCCCTACCTTTCATAAATAGAAAGTTAGTAATAGGCACCAAATAAGCTATAAAAGACATAGTAGAAAAAAATGAAATAACAAAGTCCTTTAGTCCAAAAACAACATAAAACATTTCCGCCTTTAGAAGAACACAACAAAAAACCGCAATCAAACCAATAAAGATGATAAAATTAATAAAATTTTTATAATAAATTTCCAACAAAAATAAGCTCCTAAACTCAAACATCAACCCCTGTAGAAGCCATCCACCCAACCTGGAAATAGCAGTTAAGCAGACTAAAGGAATAAATTCATATATAGAGATATGCCTTTCTCCGCTCTGCGCGCACTTTAAACTAAAATTACTAAAAACACCCCTAAAAAATAAGCGACCCCTGTAGATTAATGTTATCATTAAGCCCAATCCTCCAACCAACCCTAAAAATAAACTAACGCCCCCCTCTAACATGCCTTCTACCACCAAATCCTTTGAATAAAAAGCCCCTAAAAAAGGCAAACCGCTTAATGCCAACAAAGCTAACACAATTGACCCAGCCACTAAAGGCGCCTTTGATCATAAACCTCTGACCATACGAAAATCCTGCCAATCCTCATGGCCATGGATTACACATCCAATACCGACAAACAACAAAGCCTTAAATAGTGCATGACTCAAAAGGTGAAAAAAAGCCAAACAATAGTACCCCAAACTTAAAGAAAACATTATTACTCCTAATTGACTTAAAGTTGATAAAGCAACCACTTTCTTTATATCCATCTCAAAACATGCACTCATTCCTGCCATTAAAGTAGTAAAAAGTGACGCAGTAAGGAGTCATCAACCCCCCACAGCCCTCTCTCTACCGACATTTGGCACAATCCGAACCAGTATGTAAACGCCTGCTGTGACCAAAGTAGAAGAGTGCACTAATGCTGAAACAGGGGTCGGTGCACTTATGGCAGCTGGCAGCCAATAGGAGAATGGAAATTGCGCCCTCTTAGTGCAAGAGAGAACCACAATTAACCCCAAAGCTATAGATAAAACGTCTCTCCCTCCTCAACCTCAAAAACTCCAATGGCCTCTAGTGCTTATCAAAGAAACCCCCAACAATAACAACCTGTCACCTACGCGATTCATAAAAGCAGTAACTAAACCAGCCCCCAAAGACTTACCATTCTGGTAATAAATGACCAAAAGAAAAGAGATTAACCCAAGGCCGTCTCAACCTAAAATAACACCGATTAGACTAGGAACATAAATGAGAAAATTTATTGAAACGACAAATAAAACTACTAATCAAATAAAACGAGAAAGGTGTACCTCATTTTCTATATAGGAAGTAGAAAACAGCATAATAAAAAAAGAAATAAACAAAACCACAAAAGAAAATAGCAAACTAAACCCGTCGAGCACAAAAATGAAATTTAAGTTCATCAACCCTCTATTCATGAACCACTCAATAACTACCCCACCTTCTATCCTCAATAAACTGTAAAAAAAAACACAAATCACTATCCCAAAAAAACAGCCACTCCTAGCCATAACCCTTCTACGACGAAACAAACCCACTATATAACAACAAACCCTACGATTTTAACTCTCCAAGTGATGTTGCCACTATGATCCTGTAACAACTCTAAACAATTAAAAATCATAATGTGCTTTACAGCTCCACCACCTAATTGAGCTAATTAAAATAAACAACAACCAAAACCAACCCATTAATAACACTCAATTTATAGGCCTAAAATGAGGAATACAATGAGATTAAATATAAATCCAACAGGTATAATACGAAATATCCTTTTAAGACCAAAACTTAACGTGCGCCAAACACTAACCTGAACTATAGCACCAATAAAAATTTATAATTTTTGGACGCAAACCAAACCTTTTACTTAAAGTATAGCGCTTGAATTCGTAAACAGCAATAACAAGCCTTTAATAGACTAAAATACACCCTAAATGCCTAATATACTATCTCAATAAGCCCCATACCATACTTTTAACTGATTAACAGTTAAATACAGCTTTATTAGTAAGCTAGATAACCAACGACAAAATAGTTAATTCTATCTATAAACAAGGCTACAACTTGCCACTTCTACAGCCGTGTCGCACTACAGCCACTTTTGCATTCACCACAGTCAAAAATTTAATATTTCAAATTCCTTTCGTACAAGAAAAACCCAAGTTTAAATAAAGATAGAAACCGACCTAGCTCACGCCGGCCTGAACTCAGATCATGTGAGATTTTAATAGTCGAACAGACTAACCCTTCTGAGCTGCTACACCCAAAGGAAATCTCAGTCCAACATCGAGGTCGCAATTTCACCAATAGATTCCATCTCACCAAGTGAATAACGCTGTTATCCCTAGAGTAACTCTCTTTTATCGCCAAGTAGCGGATCAAGATTTAAACATTACATACATTATGCTGCCCCAGCTAAATAACAAATATAACAGCTCAAATTATTAAGAATACTCAAGTTTCATAGGGTCTTCTCGTCCCTTAAACCTAACTAGGCTTTTTCACCTAAAAATAAAATTTGGTCAACCTAAAAAAGAAAGAAATCAACATGTCAACCCATTCATACCCGTCCCCAATTAAAGAACTAGTAATTGCGCTACCTTAGTACAGATTAAAATCTGCAGCCGTTAAACCTCAATCACTGGGCAGGGCCTACCTTTCATAATTAGCTCACAAAAGGAAATGTTTTTGGTAAACATACAGTAAATACTATTGCCGAATTCCTCTTTCAGGGCTTAGCCAAAGCAAACTTTAACAACGTTTTATTTTGAAAACACAACATAACACTACACTTAATAATTTTATACTACAAAAAACTTTTGCTTTAAAAATTGGTGAAAGGTCTAATTAAAAAATTTTATTAACCAAACACTGATTAGCTAAACAAAACCCACTCAAAGTCTCTGTCATAGTCAGTTTAACTCTTCACAATACCTGAGAGATTACCCCCAAGGTGCTTTTACTTACCCAAACACTACACTAAATATATTTACCTATCAACCAGATATTGTGCTGATTGAAAAGCATATCACTACCATCACTACTTACCTTTTAATTTTGACACATTAAATCAACAATAGTAATAAATCCCAACACTTCGGGATAATTTATATCTTAACCCCTATAGAAACCATAATTCAAAAAGTAAAAATAATTTTTGAGCTAATTATTTTTATCCTTTTCACCACTTATAATATCACTTCTAACATGCACTAACAAATATTATTTTTTTTTGTCACCAAATTTATTACCAACAATTAATGAATTTGCGTAGAAAGAAAACTCTTCATATTTTACCACATCAAGATAACCCAATTTATCTGGCACAACGCAGTATTAAAGAAACAAGGATGACTGAATTTAATACGCACGTAACACGCCTCTACTCTTTTCAGTCTAGAGACCCTTCGTTTCACTCATATCCTAGACCTAACCCCAACAAAAATAAAAATATTCATAGTATGAAAGAAAACATCCAAACGTTTCAACCTACTATAAGACAAGGAAACAACAACACCACCTCCAAATCAAAAACCAAGAAAATCACAGCAACCAAAAAAAAGCGCAACGAGAAAGGAACTCGCGTAGGACCCATCGGCTCAAAACCACATTCATAAGGGGACCCCTTTTCTCGATCTTTAAGCACGAACTTACTAATTATCATCCTTAACAAAATAAAAACACCACACATAATTACACAAAAACAAAAACCTAATAGTACAAACAAAATTTTTCAAAAAGATATAACTCTTATCTCTAGGGCTTAAACCTAGTACATTATTAATTATGCTACCTGAAATAATTAGACCATTAAAATCGAGAAAGCTTAAATATAAAACTCCCACCCGGTGTAAACAAGTCGTACTACATATACTATCCCTCGACCCACTTAATTAGCTAACGATAAGACTTTACAGTCATCCCAAGATTACAAAACTCATATTTTAGTTAAACTACATATCGCTTCAGAATAACTAGAAAACTTCCATCCTTGTGGGCCGAAACCACACGCAACTCTTAACCTGCTCCTATTCTATTACATTTGATTACTAACCAACTGCAACGTCAGACCTTCTGAATGGAAATCAGAAATACTAATTATACTATTAATAATTTTAACAGAATTTGGGATCGTCAAAGATCCCATTCCAGGACTTGAAAACCTAAAGTTTAAGCGCTTAACCTAAAATTCTACAATGTTTTTCGTATTGAGAAACTAAGCAACTTTCTTAGATCTATAACACCCAAAGCTATAATTTTATTAAACTATTTCCCATTAATAGCCCTATACGAAAAAGACTCTAAAACAGAGCTACTTTACATCGACAACGTAAAATGATATTAATTCACCACTTTTTCTAAACACTACTTTACAAGATTTTAACTATACACCGCCCCTTTCAAGTTTAGGAATTCTTACCTATTTAGTGGACAACAGCCACTTATTTTACTGATACTTAAATTAAAACTCGCACTTTAAACAAACTTTAACAACTAATATAATGTTTTATAATCACGACACTATAAAATCACTGCAAATAGTTAACAAGTTTAAGGGAACCCATAGCAAGAAAGCTATAACCATATAATCAGAGCCTAATAATTTTCCTCCGCACCTTAGCTCCACCTCCCCACCATGTTGTGGGTAACTATACAACAGTAGAGAATAAATACCAACCATAAAGACTATACAACCGATCGGAACCATCAAATATAAAGAAAGTCCGGTTAAAGCAACTATTAAAAAAATTTCTGCAAGCAATCTTAGTCTAGGAGGAAAAGATATATTTCTAGAGCATAACAAAAACCAACACAAGCTTATAATGGGCATATAAGAAAGAATCCCTGAACATAGAATTAGGGCTCGGGTCATAAAAAGCTTATACATATATGCCGCTAACCCAAACAAACCAGATGAGCACAAACCATGGGAAACTATTATTAATAACGCACCACATCACCCAATAGAGAAACACCTAAACACCCCGCTAAGGCACAATGACATGTGCCCAATTGACGAATAAGCAATCAAAGACTTTATATCGACCTGCCGAACACAAATAAAACCCCTAATAAGGCCACCCCACAGAAAAAAAACCACAAAACAAACACAGAAAACGCTACTCCTGAAAGAAAACCAATAAAACACCAAAATAGCTCCATAACCCCCAAACTTCAAAAGCACCCCCGCCAATATTATTGACCCAGAAACAGGAGCCTCCACATGAGCTTTAGGAAGCCATAAATGAACCAAAAAAATAGGGGACTTAACCAAAAATGAACCTAAAAGCAATAGCATAACCACAACTCTTCCTGCCATTTCCCAACCTCAATCGAAATTATAATAAAAAGAGCTACTTCCGACCATAGAACACATATAAACCAGTACAATTAGTATAGGCAAAGAAACGCACATAGTGTACATTACCAGGTAAAACGCCGCTTGCAAACGCTCAGGCTGATACCCCCATCCCAGAATTAAAAAAACAATCGGGGCTAAGGAAGATTCAAAAAAAAAAAAAAATAAAAATCAACCCGAAACCATAAAAACTAAAACACAAAAATAAGTTAAAAACAGTAACCCGTAACTAAAAAAGACAGCGCTACCTACAGAGCGATAACCAGTACACAAATAACAAATTCTCCCCACCCACACACCCAATACAACCAGCCAGGCAGTTAAACCTCTGTTTCACATTAATTCGCTGACCACCTCTACCCTGAGATTATTAAAAACTATTAAACCGCTCAATAAACTAATTAACCCTAAGCCCCACATTCCAATTAAAAAGGGATCCACTACTCTCAACAGCAAAAACAGTATAAAAAAAACGAATCTCACACTAATTTAATTTAGTTAATAACCCAACGGACAATAAGACACCATTTGGCTCTTACCTCAAGACCACTTTCTAGTAGCCTTACTATGTTACGGCTTATCCCACACACAGCGGGAGCACCGGGCAATTTGTACACTCTACCAACACGATTCAATCTGCTATTCTAACACAAATTTACTATTAAGTTCTTTTTCAACAGGTTTTCCAAACCTCAAATATCCACTTTTCTAGAAAAATGTAACCCATATTAATCCCTTATTATGCTTTATGTCGACCTGAATTAAAACCAAACTATTAGAATAGCTTAGTAATCACGCCTTTTTACCGCACTTCCAAAGGTTAACTCAACGGCGATGTGAAAACAAAAACAAGGTAAGGTTTTACGTGGACCATCGGATTAAAACACAGGTTCCCCTAACTGAGTTTATAGAACCGCCAGTTCATTTAGGTTTTAAACAATAGTCACTAGTCCCCGTATACAAAATTCACACTATAATTAACGGGGTCTCTAATCCCGGTCATTAAACCTAAGCTTCGCAAAATTTTTAACTACAGACTTTAGCTCAACGAAAAACTATAAAATTTTACCTTATACAATATATTTATCCCCACTTTTAAGAACATAATTTACTCTACGACTCCAATTAATTTACAAAAGGGGTTTAACCGCAGGTGCTGGCACCCCGTTTACCTTCTGCTTCGTAAATTTAATGCTTTCTTAATCCTTTTAGCAAAGATTATTCAATGTCTTACAGCTGGAACATTTTTAAGCGTAGACACGTTTAGTGGCTCACCATCGACTATAAACGCAAACACTTCCATTCATACAAAGCACAAACACTAATCTTATACCATGATCAAATATACCCACAACTCAAACTCACTCTGAACAAAACAATTTGCCCTATAAGCACGAAAAACTTACGTGCACTTACACTACCAGAGTCCTTTTAAAAAATCAGACAACCTTAAAAAGTTGGCGTGTCTATATTTTTCCTACGGTCACTCACCAAAATACGCTACACAGCATGGCTAATACAAACCGCCAACCAAAACCAATTAAAATTAATTTTATAACACCAACTATTTAGAACGGTTCAGTAAACATAAACCACAAGCACATATGCTCACCGTGCTAAACCCCCACCCACACACCTTAATAAAGCTTAGAATATTCTTAAAGTAAAAACGACCTCGCCTACTTCCAGAAGAGAACCCCCTATCACTGGGACCTAAACCCAGCACATTTTTAATTATGCTTCCTGAAATAAAGACCACAAAGTGCTCTTAGACAGAATGATCATCTCTATACACACCTAGCAATAGACAAAACAAATAAGCCTGAATAAAGCTTACAGCCAACTCAACAAGTAACAAACCAACACTAACAGCCACCACAATCACCAGCACTCACACAGAGCCTATGCCGAAGCAACAGTTTAGCAGAATTCCTCTTAAAGATCTCCTTAAGATTTGACCAACTGTTATGTTAGCTACTAGACGCAACCTTAAAGTAAACCACCGAAAAAAAACACTTAGCTTTTCCAATCAACATAAGATCATACCCCCCACAACGGGTAATCCCGCAAAAACCAACTTAGACATAGAAGTATATAATTTCCCCATTACTAATCTTGACATCACCAAACCAAACCACATACTAAACCCAAATCTCACCCTAAAAATCAAATGAGAACTAGAGCTAGCAACAAATGGCAAGAGTCCCCTCACATTACAAAACAACAAAAACGTAAAAAGAGAGTTAATTATCAACCCCCCACCACCTATAATTCTTAATTTCGAGCTACTTACTACCCTGTAAACTAATTCACTAGAAAATTTTATAATAATAGAAACACGACCCATCTCGCAAAAATAAATAAGACTCACAAGAACTGCCACTACCATGAAATTGCAAAACCAAACCGCAACCCCCATATTAATAAACCCATATGTGAACACATCAAAAACAGATATAACATCACTTATAATATACTATCAAACAAAAGATTACTTAGGCCAACCAACCGAAACTGACAGTCTGAGGGGATACATTATTAAAAATAAAAAATACAAAAAAGTACATATCTGCCCAATTAACGTGTAAGGAGCCTCTACCGGACACATGCCAATTCATGTCAACAACACAAAAATCCCAACAAACCCCCAAAATATCGCCTGATTAAGTGGCCTTATGCTCACGCTTAAACAGCCGTTATAACCGAACCTTAACAAGGGCAGAATTATTAGCCCAATCACTGACAACACTAGTGCCAGAACGCCCCCTCCCTTATTAGGAATTGACCGTAAAATAGCATAAGCAAATAAGAAATATCATTCCGGTTGAATATGCACAGGAGTCACCAATGGATTAGCAGGATTAAAGTTTTCTGACTCAAGAAAGATATCAGGCATTAACAAGCAAATGAATAATAAGGCACACATTATAACCCTGAACCCAAACACATCCTTCAAGGAATAATAAATATGAAAAGGCACTTTGTCCCCCATACCCTCTAAACCTAACGGGTTATTAGATCCTGCATCATGTAACATCACAATATGGACCATCACCAAAATAACTAAAATAAAAGGAAGTAAAAAATGAAATACATAAAACCGAGTTAAAGTGGGATTACTAACCGTATACCCCCCCCACAGCCAATAAAGAACACTTTTTCCAACATAAGGGATAGCTGTCACTATGTTAGTAATTACAGTTGCCCCCCAATACGATATTTGCCCTCAGGGTAATACATACCCTATAAAAGCAATCGCCATCAATACGAACAACATCAAGACGCCCCTTCCCCACACATGGGTTATCCCATAAGAGCCATAATAGATTCCCCGACCAACATGTAAATAAACGCAGATAAAAAAAAAAGACGCCCCATTGGCATGAACACCTCGAAGAAACCAGCCCCCATTAACATCTCGCATAATATGAATTACTGAATCGAAAGCAACATCCAAACCTGGGGAATAATGCATAGCTAAAAAAATGCCTCTTACCAACTGAATACCTAAACACAAGCCTAATAAAGAACCAAAATTTCATCAAATAGACAAATTAACACTCACAGGAAGATCATAAATGACTCCGCTAACAGGCTTTAAAAATCTATTGTTTTTCCGAAAAGAGATTTTCATACAACTATACGTGTTTATACTTAAAACGAACCAAAGGACCACTCCTCCACTTACACATGCTAATAACCGAAATTATACTTAACAATAGCATTAACCCCAATCAAACCAACAACAACCCCCACCCCACTCTATCATATACCCCCAAATTGCCTAAAACGTTATCACCTAAAAGATTAAATTCACACTCTTTATTTATTATAGGCCTTGTCCTTTTTTTCATCTCTACGCCCAAAGGGAACAAACTCACAAAAGGAACAACACGAAATACAGGATTAGGTGTAAGACTTACTACCATACAAAACATGACCAACAAAGCCCCAACGTAAACAAAAAAAATTAAATAACCCCCATATCTAGATCACTCTACGCCCACTCAAAATGTCACTATCAAAGAATATCAAACAAATCAGAACCCCACCCTAATAGGGTGTTCGGAATACGCAATTAATCTTAAAATACACAATAATACCAAACCTATCAAGACAACCCTCAATCAAATAACGTTTCAGATGAATCGAACATCTCACAACCGCTTTCAAAACAGTAATTTTACCCAATAAACGCACCCGTATACCCACAAACAACATGTATTAAATTACTGAACCGCCTTTAACAAAAATTGAACTTCAATGAGGTTTCCGCAAAGGGCGTCCCTTGAAAAATCAATCCATATAAGCAACCCAACGCTCAAAACGACTATTCCTAATTACTTCCACTACAATAGGTATAAACGCATGATTCACCCCACATAACTCGGAACACTGCCCATAGAAAACACCACATTGACTGGGCTCCAGCAATACGATGTTGTGTTTCCCAGGAACAGCGTCTATCTTAACTCTCATAGCAGGAATAGTTCAACTGTGAATAACGTCAGCACTGGAAATCCTTAGCAACACCCTACTCAAAGGTAGCACCAGCCGGTGATCAACCTCTAGTAAACGATACTCCCCTCTTTTCAGGCTGCCCGTATCTACTATAAAAGAATCATATTCAAAAGAAAACGGTTTTATATTCTTGAACTCTTTAGGAGGACGCCAAGCATAATCCAGATCTCCTCAACGAAATAAAGAAACTTTATTAGGTTTGCCAACACGAATACCATTTTCGTCTTTCTTCCAAATAGTTGTTGCCTGATAGCCCCGGTTATTATCTATACTGGAAGTAAAAAACCGAACCAAATACTCATACCTTCAATATCACTGATGCCCAATTACCTTTACAACCAGCCTAACAGGTTTTCCCCGCTCTATTTCAAATAAATTTCGCAACGAAGGATACGAAAGAAACAGTAGCCAAACAGCAGGAAGAAAAGTCCACCAAAATTCAACTTTCTCATTTTTTTTAATTGATTTATTCCAATACTTAGTTAAAAAAAAAGACAACAAAAACAAAGAGATTCCCCTCCTCAATCCTACCATAGTTATTAGTGTCAGATCGTGGTACCAAACTAACTTGCTAGTTATATGAGTCCCAGGATCCTGAAATCCCAACTGATTCCAATACCTCAGCTAATCTATATCCCATTTAATCAGGCGTATAAATCCACACCTAAACATTTATAAGTCAGTAATCACTTAACAGCTCATTTTCCACAAAAGAAAAGTAAATAAATCCTCTAATTACTAATACCAAGCAAGCTCAATCCCCAGCTACTACCGCAACACGTCACTAAATTCTAAACGTCTGAACACTCTTATTTAAATAAGGATTTCATTAAACTTTTACCAGTGTTAAAAAGACCGAAAGCAGGGCTTTAATAAATAGTTTCTTAAGACAATAATTGCTCTATTACAGATAAAAAACGTCACAAAGAAACATATACATGAGTGCGTTTTCTCAAAATTTAAAGATAAGAAAAGCTAAGTCAAACTCAATAATAAGACTCTTATCCCCACCGCAAAGGCCAACCTGTTAACAAACATAAAACCCGAAGGATATTATTATAGCGCCATACAATAAGAAAGTATACTTATAATTTTACCTGTTTATTACACTGTTTAGGAGTTATCCTAATATCTTTTAAAGTGCTGCAAAAAAGACGTTTTCACAGATGAATTTTACCTCTAACCCATTCTACCACTAGGTTTTTCTACAACTAACCAGCAATTTACCCCATAAACAAAAATAAAAAAGGCAAAACTGCCTGAATATAGGATTAGATATCTCCCCAATATTAACTTTCTCCTCATTAGGATTTTAAGACCAAACCTACTGAAACAAGATCCCTACCCTTCACACGAGCAAACCCAATCAATATCCCCAAACCCACAGCAGCCTCACATGCCCCTACCCCCAAAATCATAAGACTAAAACTAAAAAAATTAAGCAAACCCCCAACAAACACCCTGCCCACTAACAAACTAAATAAAAAAATCTCTAGCAACAATAAAATACTAAGCAGATGACGACGTCTACCAACAATTGCTAAAACAGACGCTAACACCCCCCACAAAAACAATTTCTCAATCAAACATGTTAACCATTATTTAAATCTTTAATTCTAAATACTTACAACACAGTGCACTAGCATCAAAAAAAAGGGTTGATATAAAACCCTACCTTCGGGGCATGAACCCGACGATCTTTTTGATCTATTTTTTTGATCTATTTCTTCTAGAAATTACCCTAATTATTTATAAGGATATTAAATTCTAATAATACATTAATATCTTTACATATCGATGCCAACCCATGCAATAAACAAGGACAAATAGAAAAATCCATACAACATCCACAAAATGCCAATACCAAGAAGCCCTAGTAAAACCAAAATGATGAGACGGTGCAAAATGGTTCCGCCACATACGTAATCAGCACACAGCTAAAAAAACGGTACCCACAATAACATGAAGCCCGTGAAACCCTGTCATAATAAAAAATACTGAACCATAGACTGTGTCAGCAATAGTAAACCTACTAGCAAAGAACTCCATTGCCTGAATATATGTGAAAAATACCCCCAATACAACAGTAAGAAATAAACCCACCAAAGCCTGTTCTCGATCCCCCGACGACAAACACCGCTGAGACCAGGTGACTATAAAGCCAGACCCCACCAAAATCACGGTATTTAATAAAGGTACCCCATAAGGGTACAAAGGAACGATACCTTCAGGAGGCCACATATTACCCATCACTTTGGAGTAATAAATATACCTTCAAAAAAAAGTAAAAAAAAAAAAGACCTCTGATATAATAAAGCATAAAACCCCAATTCGAAGACCTCGATAAACCAATGAAGTGTGACGCCCTAAGAAAGTAGCCTCAATAATAACGTCCCACCACCACCCCACTATAGTCCAACCCAAAAGAAAAATCCTAACCCCCATAGTAAAAATCCCTTTCCCATGAAATCAACCAATTATCCCAACCACTACACCAAATGCCCCTACAGAGGCAACTAGAGGCCAAGGGCTCATTTGCACTATGTGATAACCATGACGCGTCATTGACATCAAAACCAATCGACAATAAATACCATCTCCGAAACCACACCCCGGCATTTTTATTAAACTAGACTGAACAAAACCTTAATCCTGAACAAACTGATTATACCTTAAGATTAAAAGTCTCAAATTCTCATTAAACTACCAGGAACACTCTATATCTATAAGTATTTGCAAACCTATACAAGTGGTAATACCCCCGTATACGAGCATTCCCTAATATTGCGGACAATTGATAACTGTACCATAAACGCTTCAAACTTACATTCTTATTAAACTACCACAAAACTTTTAATAATATTGATTTTACTCAAGTGGCCCTAAAAAGACACAACCCAAACACTTTCAATATCAGAGGAAAATATCGGTAAACATTACTATTATTTCTAAGCTAAAACACATTTTTCGTTACAATGCCAGAAAATGTTTACCCCGGCTAGTAACTTCAAATCCTCCCGCACACGGTAAGCACTACTTACAAAGTTGATTAAATCAATCGAAAGATTACTGCTTATTCCCGCCACGAACGCAATGATCCACATTAACCCGAAGATAAAAAATAAACATAACCCCTGCGCCGCAATTTCTTGATTCATAAAATAACAACAATAGACGAAGCACTTCTCCTAATACATAAACAATAACCAGGCACAGCCAGTGCCCCATACCCCCATATCTATACTTTCAAGTTCAACCGTAATAAATCCCGCTCAGTACCCCAACTCTAATCCACATCACGAACCTTACCCCAGAATTTAGCCAACCCCTTAACAGCACTTAGCTTATCAACCAAAAAACTTCACTTAAACACAACTAAGTATAACAAAATACCCCGTATTATATCAACTACTCCATAGCCCAACGTCACTGAGTAATAACGACTCTAAAAACACGCGCAAGAGATCTATAATCTGATTACATAAATTAAACCTTAACCCTGAGCATAACTTACACCTGCCCTAAAATAACAATTTCTTTTAACATTGACAAGAAACCACAATTGGAGAAATCTTATACAATACAACAAAGCCTTGAAAACGCTACTCTTAAGCTTACACCCCCTACCAGAAAGGGCCACTTCTTCTTCTTATATAAAGTATATCGACACAACTAAAAAGTTTATAACACTCGTTCAAAAAGTCTTTATAATCAAATCTGTAGCAGCATACAACCTACGCAAGGTACCAAAAGCAAAACGAGAATAAGATACTTGCCAAAAAGTTAATATGCCAGGAATATAGCGACACAAAATTAAGGGAGCCCTTAAACCCCAAGAAATTACCACTCCCTACACAGCCCGCATGTCTCTAGCTATTAGGCTATAATAAACACATGTATTAGAAACTATGGGGCACAGTAATTAAGAAGTTTACCCGTAAGTAATGACCACGGGTAGAGGACCCTTACGCTTTAAGAACACTATTTCAAGTAAGGAATTTTTCAAATCCCAGAAATTACTACACCCCACATAGTTACCAATAGCATAGTACTTATACCACATCATTCCTCACCACAACGGAAGAAAAAAGCCGCCCAATAGAGCCTTCTTAGTTAAGTCCGCAGCAGCCTACAACCTTAACAGGAAAACACGATATTAAGTTTATTGATTGATTAATAAGTTATCAAAAGTAAAGACAACATGCCTGTAGGGCATACGCTTTCTTAGGCACACTTCCCCACTATTAGGCCAAATATATCCCATCTTCCTCAAGCACTAACCCTATTACTTCTGACTCCACAAGAAAATAGCCCCATTTTCCGATATCCCATGGTACCCAGCGGGATATAACGACCATTTTCACTCTCGATTGGAAGATTGATAATAAGCCCTAATCATAGATCGCTGAGACCCTAAGCTCTCAACCAGGATTAAAATAAACACTAAAACCCTAACAAGAGAAATTAAAGAGCCCACACTAGACAACACATGCCACGGGACAAAAGTATCAGCATAATCAACATAACGGCGTGGCATGCCCCTCAACCCCAGAAAGTGCTGAGGAAAAAAAGTCATATTTACCCCCAAAAACATGCCGAAAAACTGTGCTTTTCCCCATAAAGGATTCATCCCCAAGCCCGTGAATAACGAATACCACTGATGAAAAGCACCAAACAAGGCAAATACAGCCCCCATTCTTAATACATAGTGGAAGTGGGCAACAGTATAATACGTATCGTGTAATAGAGTATCTAAAGAAGCCCTCGCTAAAACAACCCCTGTAAGACCTCCGAAAGTAAACAAGCAAATAAACCCGACTGCTCAATAAAACCTTGGTCTATCCTCGTAAAAACCGCCACATAGGGTAGCTAATCACCTAAAAACTTTAACCCCTGTGGGGACAGCAATAATTATAGTAACAGCCCTAAAATAAGCCTTAGTCGAAACATTTATCCCCGCAGTAAACATATGGTGTCCTCATACAATAAACCCCAGGAACCCAATCCCTATCATGGCGTGAACCATTCCTGCATACCCAAACACATTTCGCTTTCCACTCACTATGGCAACGATATGAGAAATTAAACCAAAAGCAGGTAAAATCAAAATATAAACCTCTGGATGGCCAAAAAATCAAAATAAGTGCTCAAACAAAACAGGGTCACCTCCCCCAACAGGATCAAAAAAGGTAGTATTGAAATGACGATCCATCAACAACATAGTCAAAGCACCAGCTAAAACAGGCACCGCGAGAATTAACAAAACGGCAGTCACCTTAATAGACCAGGGAAATAGCCCCAATCGACCGAGACTAATACCGTCAGGCCGCATATTATAAATAGTAGAATAAAAGTTAATAGCCCCCAAAATTGATGACAATCCTGCTAAATGTAAAGAAAAAATAGTCATATCGACAGCAACGCCAGAATGCTGCATGATTCCTCTTAGAGGAGGGTATAACGTTCATCCACATCCCGACCCTTCCCCACTAATTATGGACAACAGTATCAAGACCAAAGACCATGGCAACAGTCAAAAACTCAAATTGTTTAACCGCGGGAAAGCCATATCAGGAGCAGTTAACATCAAAGGCACTAACCAGTTGCCAAAACCCCCGATAAGTATAGGTATTACCAAGAAAAAAATTATAATAAAAGCATGAATGGTAACAACCATGTTATAGGTTTGACGACCCATAAGATTCTCCCCCGGTCGTGCCAACTCAATCCGAATAAGTACACTTAAACCGGTCCCAACCACCCCAGCCCACACACCAAAAATTAAATAGAGACTACCAATATCTTTATGGTTTCTGCTCAT